CTTTTAACTAATTGAGGAAGAATTTGCAAATTGATAAAACCGGGTGGACGAATTTTCCATCTCCAAGGAAAACCACTTTGATCCCCTATTAAAAAAATTCCCAATTCCCCCTTTGGGGCTTCAACTCTTACATAAAGTTCTTGCTTCGGCAATTCAAAAGTAGGAGAAGGTTTTTTACTAATGAATCGATATTCAAAATCATTCCATTCTGGATCTCTTTCTCTATCAAAGCACCGGGTTTCTAAATTCTCATAGGGACCCCCTGGAATTCCTTCCAGAGCCTGCTGAATAATTTTTATTGATTCCGTCATTTCACCGATTCGGACTAAATAACGAGCTAATGAATCTCCTTCTTTTTGCCAATGAATTTCCCAATCAAATTCGTCATAACATTCATAATGATCAATTTTACGAAGATCCCATTGGATTCCGGAAGCTCGTAGCATTGGTCCCGATAAACCCCAATTTATTGCTTCTTCTGCACCAATAACGCCTACTCCCTCAACTCGTTCTAAAAAAATAGGATTTCGCGTAATAAGTTTTTGATATTCAGAAACCGCCGTTAAAAAATAATCACAGAAATCCAAACATTTATCTATCCATCCATAAGGTAGATCGGCCGCTACTCCTCCAATACGAAAATAATTATGCATCATTCTCATGCCGGTGGCAGCTTCGAATAGATCATATACTAATTCCCTTTCTCTGAAAATATAGAAAAAGGGAGTCTGTGCACCAATATCTGCCATAAAGGGGCCAAGCCATAAAAGATGAGAAGCTATACGACTCAACTCTAACATAATTACTCTGATATAACTGGCTCTTTTAGGTACTTGAATATTCCCCAACTGTTCTGGTCCATTTACGGTTATTGCTTCTGTGAACATAGTAGCTAAATAATCCCAACGGGTTACATAAGGCAGATATTGTATAACTGTTCGATTTTCCGCAATTTTTTCCATCCCTCTGTGTAAATAACCCAATATTGGTTCACAATCAATAACATCTTCACCGTCTAGAGTAAGGATGAGCCGAAGAACACCATGCATTGATGGGTGGTGAGGTCCCATATTGACTATCATGAGGGCTTTTCTTGTAGTTGTTACATTCATAGGTTATTTCTCGATTCATTCTTTTATGAATTGCTGAAAATGAAAAAAAAAAAGTTCATAAAAATTCAAGATCTAATAAAAGAAATCAAATAATTCAAATTCCTTTTTTAATCAACGGGTTTTTGATTCCCGAATATCCAGCTGGCTGATTAATTCTTTATAACGGATTCTATTTTTCTTTAACAAATAAGATAGCAGACGTTGGCGTTTTCCCAGGATTTTACGTAGACCTCTTTGAGATAAATAGTCTTTTTTGTGTAATTCCAAATGTGAAGTAAGTCTTCGTATCTTATTGGTGAAAATAAATACTTGAAATTCAACAGATCCTCTCTTTTCTTCTTTTTCTTCTTGTGAAATAACTGAAATGAATGAATTTTTTACCATAAAACGAAACCTTCTACCCTCTTTTCCTATTTTTTATTTTTTATTTTAATGAATTTTGAGATCAGTAAGAATAATGCTAGTCATTTTGATTTTGTATACACAAAAATATGACTTTTTTTATGAACTCCTAATTTCATCAAATAAACTTAATCAATCCAATTTTCAATTTTATTCATATAGGAATATGAAAAGATGATCTATTTCTACACTTAGAACAGAGAAAACAAAATTCCCCTAATCGAATATCCAATAATAAATAAAATAAGAAGATTCTGTATAATCATTTATAGATTTATACATGCATTGAATATTGATTTAATGTATCAGAGTGGAAGATAAGACAATACATGGGTGCATCTCTTTGTTTACTATACCATACATATATGGTATAAAATATATATGAAAAACACATCATTACCGAATTTGCAATCGTGGATACATATGTATCCTTACCATACTCAAACGACTTCCATTATTGGTATCGAACCAATATCGATTCATACAAGATAAATCTTCTAATCGATAATTAGGCCAAAGAAAGAACTTTAATTTAATTAGTTTCTTTTTATCTCTATCAAAATGTTTGCTTTTATGCAAAACTTCACCAAAGTTTTTTATATTGTTGCAAAATATTGGATTTTTATCCATAATATTTTTCTTCCTTGAATTAAAAGAAATTAGAATTCTTAATTCTCGACGCCTTTTAGTGGATAAAATTATTTCAGGAATAAACAAATCATTACGATTTTTGTCCCTATTTTCAGTCATTCTTTGATGTCTTGCAATGGATTTATCCAAATGATTCTTATCAGTATAGCCCTTTTCTCGGTATCTTTGATTAACTTGGGTCTTACTCTTATGAACCAATAAAACATTTAGAGTTTGATATATAATAAATTGACCGTCATTTTTTATAGATAACCGAACCGGTTCGATGATTAATATTCCTTTTTTCATCAATTCTGTAAGAGTTAAATCCTTTTGAATCATCAGAATATCCAGACTCATTTCTCCCCTTTGAATAGAGGATATAGCAATTTCTCTTGGATTTCTCAGTCTAAGCAGAAGACAATATACTTTGATATTATTGATCATTCTTTGATTTAAAGAATCATCCCATCTCAATTGAAAACGTAAATATCTTTTTAGGAAGAAATCAAGCTCTGCTTCTGTGTTGCTCTTATATTTCTTTTTCTTTCTACGTTTTTTCATATCTGAGCTTGTATAATCTTCTTTTTCTTGGTTTGAGAGAAGTGATCTAAGATTGCCTTGATTTTGTATATCTGATTCAAGATTATCTCGACCTGCGGATTTTGTTTCTTCTTGATTTCGATTCTCTAATTCAATAGATTTTTTTTCATTCGATAATAGAAAAAGATCCCTTTTGTTCTTTCTAGTTATGTTTTTATTTTTATTAACATTTTCGTTCCAATTTAAAAAAAGTAGTTTGATTGGTATGATCCAAGGTTTCATTTTATATATATTAAAAAGGAGTACAAATTCGGGGAATAACCAAAGTTTCATATTCGATATGGAATGACTTAGTATTTCTTCATTCATTTCCATCCAATCAAAAAGGTCTTTTTTTTTGTTGGGTGGTTTAATTCCCCAATCTTGAGAAATTTTAAGATCAAAAAGGCCTTTTTGATCCATTTTATCAATTATTTGATAATTATTAGCCTCTGTTTTAGTATTTTTATTAACATTGGTATCAATATCGATCCAGGACTCGATATCGACTTTATTTCTAAGACAAAAATAGAAAATTTGCCAATCCAAATATTTCCTATCTGGAAATTTATCCAGGTTTAGAATATTATCATCTTCGAAATAATTATTAATAGGGATAATGCTTCCTGGCATATCAACTAATTTACTTTTATATATATATAGGTTGTAATTATAATAAAATTCTTGTTTATTATTTATACGTAATGGTAATACATAAATATGGGAATCCCTTTTATTTTCATAATTAATAGATTTATATGAGAAAAGATCATATCTATAGTTTTTTTGAAAGTTATATTTTTTATTCGGTAATGAATTTGAATCCAAATTCAAATTAGTTAATTTTTTGTAAGGAATTAATAGGAATCGGTCTTTTCCACCTGAATGCCTTTTGCTTAACTCTTTATTTTGGGATATACGTACTTGGTTGACTCTATTTCGCCATTTGTGGGGTACTAATTGATACCATCTAATCTGAGATAAATCATATTGATAATGACCCCTTAACCAGTTTTTCCATTGAATCATTCCCGAATTCCAAAGACTTTTATATTTTAATTGAGAATGAAATATTCCTTGTGTTTGGAAAGAATCTTTTATTTCATTCTTAAGAAAAAAAGATGTTCCGCGGTCGTGATATTGAAGAACATGTCTTAACTTATACAAATTAAGAAGTTGGGTTTGATATAGTTGGTAAAATACATATGTTTGTGAGAAGGAGTATAAATTAGCAAAAATATTTGAATTCTTAGGACTAATGTCAGAAATTGATTTTTTTATAGTCCAAATAAAGGGAATTTTCTTTTTATTTGTTTTATCTATAATTTCTTTATTTTTTTCATTATTGTACATGTATTTATCAAAAATTTTTTGTAAATTATCAAAAAAAGGTTGTATAGTAATCCTGGGAATATTAATGGTACGTAGAAGGATATCTATGTATATCCTTTCAATTAAAAATTTTTTAAAATAATATGATTTACGAATTAATCGAACATTTCTTCTTTTTGATTTCTGCCAAATATTTTTTATTAATGCTAATAGTTTAGTAGCATAACTTCTTTTATTAGAACTAATATTTCTATTTATTTCCGGAGTGAAAAACCCTTTCTTCTTTTTATCTCTTGTAATTTTTTCTATTTGATTCTTGATTGTGCTTGTTCTATCAGCCAAATCTTTCATTTTTTTTTCTGTCAATGAATAATCTGTCAAATTCATAAATCGAATTTGAATGGACGATTCAGTCATCATTCGATTACTGATTATACTGTCTTTTTCTTTTTTAGTTTCATTCAATTCAGACATTTCTCTTAATCCAAATAATCGAATTGGATTTCTTTTTGAAAGGTCTTTAATTATTCGTTTTAAAAATAGAATGTTTTTCATGACCCATTTTTTTTTTTCTTTTGAAAGGTTTAAAAAGAATTTTATTCTTTCTTTAAAAACATGTATAACTAAAAAAGACCTCTTTTGCAATTTTAGAATTTTTTTTTTTAATTCTTTAAAAATAGGTTCAAAAAATGAACATTGTTTTCTGGGAGAACCAAAAGGAAGTTCAGTTTCCATTCCCCAAACTGTTAAAAAACAAAAATCTTTTTTTGGTCCTTTACTTTTCAGCGGCTCTTTAGGAGCGGGTCCCCCCTTAGATTTGTGCCAAGGTTTAAGGCAAAAAGGAAATAGGATTTTTATCTGAATACCGTCTGTCAACCAGTTTTTTGGAAATTCGGTTTCTGATAATTGCACACCATTATAGGTGCATTTAACATGCATTTCTCTATTCCAATCCTTTAAGTCCTCGGACCACTCAGGAAATTGAAATAATAATATACGGCCTATATTTTTAGCTATTATCAATGAAGGTAATAGAATATATTTTCTAAGAAAAGATTGGGTTATTAATAGGGATCCTCTTATTACTTGAGCAAGTAAAATGCTATCCCAGGCTTCTGCTATTTCTATTCGTGCTTTCTCCTCTCTTTTGTATTCTTCTCTTTTTTCTTCCTCTTTTTTTTTTTCTCTTTCTTTTGTCTTTACCTCTCTATAATCCGAAATTCTGAATTCTGTTTTTTTTTTATACATCCTGTTTTGAAATTGAAAAATGCGTTTTTTGATCCCTGAAATATCAAAAAAAAAGAGGGGCGATTTTTTTATCCTGTCCAAAAAAAGAAAAGAATGCGCGTTTGCTTGAAATAATTGACAAATAAATGTTTTACGTCTTTGAGCACGCATCGATCCTTTGATTATGTCTCGACGAAAATCGGATTGTTGTGAATAACGTATTAAAGCCACTTCGTCTGTTTGATCAGAATTAGTAGTATTTTTGTTATTAGTATCATTAGTTTGCTGATTATCAGTAAAAATTACTACACGTTTGGCTTTTCTTGAACGAATCCCATGATCCTCTGCCGTGTTCTCTTCTTTTTCTCCTTCCTCTTGTTCTAAACCGTCGATTAATTTGTATGACCATCGAGGAATTTTCTTATGTATTTCTTTTATTCCAATAGATTTTTTTTTTATTCTTTTAGCCTTTGGCTCATTTATAAGTGTATTGAAGAAAATTTGATTGAAGATAGTTTTCAAAATTTTTATTTGATCTTCTAATTCTAAATCAGTTCTTCTTTGTTCTGTTTCTGTAAATGGAAATTTAGACAGTTCTTTTTCCGTTGTTAATGAATTTCTATCAAATGCATCTATTTCTTTTTCAAATTTTTTATGTTTATGAGTGGTATTAAAATTAAAAAGAATATAATGAATCTTATTTATCCAATTTGTCTCGTTGTAATTTGTTATGGAAGTTTCGTTTATGATTGGAGATGAAAACAAAATTTGCCTTACACGAAGGGATCCGCTCAAAAAAGGATCATATATTTTAGGCAAGTATTCCTTTTTAGTGCCATCATTACACAATTTAGTCCTTTTTTCGAGCACATCAAGAGTAATAGATCCTTTATTTAGAGCTTTCGTTCTATTTGTAAATTCTTTGCTCAAGTTCTTCTTTTTTTGTTCATTGGTATAAATCCAATAATCATACAATTCATCAGAGGCTCGTTTTTCTCTCGTCAACAAAGAATTTTTTTTTTGTATCATTTCCAAGAAAGTTGACAAACTTGGGGGATATGTAAAAGATATTTTTTCTTTTCCATCATTTTGACATGTATAAAAAAAATATTGTGACATTTCATTTCTTACGGCATTTTCAAATCGATTGTTTTTTATATATCTCAATGGATGATTCCATCGTTTATAATCGAAAAGAATAGTCACAAGATATTTTTCAAACCATAAGCAAATTTTTTCTTCTTTAAATATTTTGGACTTCGAATTCTCTTTATTTTCATTCTCGTGCAGATAAGAAGTTTTATTTTTATAAACTTGATTTTTATATTTATAAACTTGGATATCTTTAGCTTTTTGGCTATCTTTATAGAATGTTTTTTTAAAGTTGGATTCATCCCTTGTTTTTTCTTTTCCATTCACTCTGATCTCTTCCCTTTCATCGATTTTGTCCGGATCCTCCTTTTCTTCCGAAAAAAGGGAAGGAGAAGGATCTTCTTCGGGGGATCCCTCTTGTTCCTGTTTAGTCCCCTTCGTTTCGAAAGTTGTTTCTATTTCTACATCTGTTTCTTCCTCGCTTTCCCCCCTTTCTTCCGTTTCTGAGGTTTCTTTCAGTTTTTTAGTAAAAATGGGTGATGGTATTCTGCCTAAATAGTAAACACAGGTAATAAATAAGAGAATACTAAAGATTCGAGCCATAGAATTTCTCAATTCTGACACAAGGTACTTATTAGATCGAATAAGTACATTAGATCTAATAGAATTATTTTGCTGTATCCAGACTAATACCAATTCAACCCATTTCATGAATAAAATGTGACCAATTAACCAACCAACAAAACTACTTGTTACAAATAACATCTTGTTGTTGTATCGAAACATATAAATGTTAACTAATCTGGCTAACATTGAACTTGGTAAAATGAAATGGTTGAATAATTGAAAAATGAGATTATTCAGGAATACACATTGAATGCTAAGATTACGCATTGAATTTCTGGTAGTAGATCTATAATCAAAAAAGTGTTTGTGATTGTTCCAGAAGAAATGAAACAAAAGATAGGGTAGAGCTAGGACAGTTATTGTATGAGGGCTACCCAATGCTAGATGCAGAGGCGCATAATAGATCGATATGAACATCATGAGCTGTCCCGCAATAAAACCCGTTGTTGCTGATACCTTCTTCTCGGTTCCTTCTTCTCCTTCTTCCATAACCCGA